AATGGAATCGTCCATTTCGATATATAAAAAACGATCAATTTAAGAATGCTGTAAGAAAGGAAATGTCACAATATTTTTTTTCTACATGTCGAAGTGATGGAAAAGAAAGAATATCCTTTACGTATCCACCCAGTTTGTCAACTTTTTTGGAAATGATACAAAGAAAGATGTCTCTGTTCACAACAGAAAAACTCTCCTCTGATGAATTGTATAATCATTGGAATTATAACAATGAACAAAAAAAGAAAAACCTAAGTAACGAGTTTATAAATAGAGTAGAAGTTCTAGATAAAGGATTTCATATTCTGAATAGACTCGAAAAAAAGACTAGATTGTATAATGATGAAACTAAAAAAGAATACTTACCTAAAATATATGATCCTTTTTTGAGTGGGCTCTATCGTGGAAAAGTCCATTTTTTTTTTTCACCCTCAATCATAAATGAAATTTCCATAAAAAATTACATAGAGATGCTTTGGATAAATAAAATTTATCTTATCCTTCTTATTTCTAATTATCAAGAATTTGAACCAAAAATGGATTTAGAGGATCGAATAAAAATTTTAAAATTTTTATTCGATAACATTATAGTGGATTCCAAGAATAAAAAAATTAGAAAAAAATTTACAGGAATAAAAAAAGAAATAAGTAAACAAATTCCTCGATGGTCATACAAATTAATCGACGATTTAGAACAACAAGAGGGTGAAAATGAAGAGAACGCGGCAGAGGATCATGAGATTCGTTCACGAAAAGCCAAACGTGTAGTTATTTTTACTGATAATCAAGAAAATCCTGATCCTGATACTTATCACAATTCAAAAACAAAAGATACAACTAATTTTGATAAAACAGGCGAAGTGGCTTTGATACGCTATTCACAACAATCGGACTTTCGTCGAGATATAATAAAAGGCTCTATGCGAACGCAAAGGCGCAAAATAGCTATTTGGAAACTGTTTCAAGCAAATTTACATTCTCCCCTTTTTTTGGACAGAATAGACAAATTTCTTTTTTTTGCGTTTGATAATTCTGAGCTGATGAAAATAATGTTTATAAATTTGATGTGTAAAAACGCGGAATTCACAATTTCAGATTCTACTTATACAGATACAGAAGAAAAAACAAAAGAAAGTGATAAAAAAGAAAAAGAAGAGGACAAAAACAAACGAGAAGAAGACAAAAGAAAGGAAAAAGTCCGGATAGAAATAGCCGAAACCTGGGATAGCATTATTTTTGCTCAAGTAATAAGAGGTTGTGCTTTAATAATTCAATCGATTCTTCGAAAATATATTCTATTACCTTCATTAATAATAGCTAAAAATAGCATTCGTATGCTATTATTTCAAATTCCTGAATGGTCCGAGGATTTAAAAGATTGGAATAGAGAAATGCATGTTAAATGCACCTATAATGGAGTTCCATTATCAGAAACAGAATTTCCGAAAAACTGGTTAACAGACGGTATTCAAATAAAGATCCTATTTCCTTTTCAACTACAACCTTGGCACAGATATAAGTTCAAATTCCCTTATAAAGATCCAATAAAAAAGAAAAGACAAAAAAATGATTTTAGTTTTTTAACAGTTTTGGGAATGGAAGCGGAACTTCCTTTTGGTCCTCCCCGAAAAGGGCTTTCACTTTTTGAACCCATCTTAAAAAAACTAAAAAAAAAAATGAGAAAGTTGAAAAAAAATGGTTTTCTAACTTTAAGAATTTTTAAAGAAAAAAGAAAACTATTTCTACATTTACCAAAAGAAACAAAAAACTGGTTCAGCGAAGGCATTCTATTTCTAAGAAATAAATTTTCAAAATCAAAAAGAAATCCAATTCTATTATTTGGATTTAGAGAAGTATATGAATTAAATTCAACTAAAAACGAAAAAGATTCACCAATCAATAATCGGACTATTCATAAATTTTCCACTTCAATTCGATCTATGGATTGGATAAACTATTCACTAACAGAAAAAAAAATGAAAGATCTGAATGTCAGAACAAAAACAATAATAAATCAAATAGAAAAAATTACAAAAGAAAAGAAAAAACGATTTTTAACCTCAGAAAGAAATATTAGTCCTAACAAACTAAGTTCTAATGCTAAAAGATTAAAATTAAAATCATCAAAAAACATTTTACAGATATTAAAAATAAACAATGCTCAATTAGTCCATAAATCATATTTTTCTATAAAAATTTGGATTGAAAAGATATATATAGATATCCTTCTAGCTATCATTAATATTCCGAAGATCAATGTACAGTTTTTTCTTGAATCACCAAGAAAAATGATTAATAAATACATTTATATGTATAATAAAAAAGAAAATCACAAAAGAATTGATGAAACAAATCAAAACACACTAATTGACTTTATCTCGATTATAAAAAAGGAACTTAATTCTAGTAATATTAATAAGAATTCACAGATTTTTTATAACGTAACCTCCTTGTCACAAGCATATGTATTTTACAAATTATCACAAGTCCAAGTTATTAACCTATATAAGTTAAGATCTGTCTTTCAATATCACGTAGCATCTCTTTTTCTTAAGAATGAAATAAAAGATTATTTTGAAGTCCAAGGACGGTTTCAGTTCAAATTAAAAGATACAAACTTTAGAAATTCTGTAATGAATGAATGGAAAAACTGGGTAAGAAGTAATTATCAATATAAATACGATTTATCTCAGATCAGATGGTCTAGATTAATATCGCAAAAATGGCGAAATAGAATGAATCAACTGAATCAACGACGTATGATTCAAAATAAAGATTTAAATAAATGGAATTTATATGAAAAAGACCAATTAATTCATTACGAAAAACAAAATAATTTTGAAGTAGATTCATTATCGAATCAAAAAGATAATTTTAAAAAATACTATAAATATAATATTTTATTATATAAATCCATTAATTATGAAGATAAGAAAGACTCATCTATTTATGAATTATCATTCCAATTAAATAATAAGCAAAAGATTTTTTATAATTACAAAATAGATAAAAGCAAATTATTTGATATGCTGGGAAGTATCCCCGTCAATAAACATCTAGAAGAAGATGATATTATCGATACGGAAAAAAGCCCGCATAGAAAATATTTGGATTGGAGAATTCTCCATTTTTGTCTTAGAAAGAAAGTCGAGATTAAATCCTGGATCGATACCCGAACCAAACAAAAAAAAAACCTTTTTGATTGGATGGGAATGAATGAAGAAATACTAGATCGTCCTATATCAAATTTAGAATTTTCGTTCTTTCCAAAATTTGTGATACTTTACAACGCATATAAGATAAAATCATGGGTGATACCAATCAAATTACTTCTTTTAAATTTTAATGGAAATAAAAATGTTAGTGAAAATAAAAAAATCAACAGAAAGAAAAATAATAATCCTTTTATATCTATATCATCGAATGAAACAAAATCTATTAAATTAAAGAATCAAAATCACGAAGAAAAAGAGTCTGAGGATCAAGTGAATCTTGAATCAGTTCTCGCAAACCGAGAAAAAAATGTTGAAGAAGATTATACAAGATCAGACGAGAAAAAGCATAGAAAGAAAAAGCAATACAAAAGTAATACGGAAGCAGAACTTGATTTCTTGCTAAAAAGGTATTTATGCTTTCAATTAAAATGGAATGATTCTTTAAATCAAAAAATAATCAATAATATCAAAGTATATTGTCTCCTGCTTAGACTGACAAATCCACGAGAAATTATTCTATCCTCTATTCAAAGGGGAGAACTGAGTCTAGATATTCTGATGATTCAGAAAGATTTAACTCTTACAGAATTGATGAAAAAGGGAATATTTATTATCGAATCAACCCGTCTGTCAGTAAAAAATGATGGAAAATTTATTATGTATCAAACCATAAATAGTTTATTGGTTCATAAGAGAAAACAACAAATTAATCAAAGGTACAGAGAAAAAACCTATATTGATAAAAATAATTTTACTGAATCTATTGTAATAGATCAAAGTTTAACTAGAAATAAAGACAAAAAGAATTGTGATTTACTTGTTCCCGAAAATCTTTTATCCTCTAAACATCGTAGAGAATTGAGAATTCTAATTTCTTTCAATTCAAAAAATGGAAATGATATAAATACAGAAATTTTCAATATCAATAATAATAACATAAAAAACTGCGCTCACATTATAGATAAAAGCAAAGGTTTTAATAGAGATAAAAATAAACTAATTAAATTCAAAATTTTTCTTTTTCCCAATTATCGATTAGAAGATTTAGCTTGTATAAATCGATATTGGTTTGATACCAATAATGCCAGTCGGTTTAGTATGGTAAGGATACATATATGTCCACGATTCAAAATTCGGTAAAGGTGCATTTGTCATATATATCCCATAGCATATCTAATCTAGTATATGAAATAAATGAAAACAAGTCAAAACAAGTCAAAACAAGGAGATGGCCATATAGATTGTTTTACATCCCATATTCCATTCTGATATATGGAATTCAATCATGTATCAATTCGATCTAGAAATGAATCAAGAGAATTTTTCGTTTTAGATTTTTAAATATAGATAAAATTTTTTTTTCTTTTGTAAAGGAAGAAATATAGCATCCTTTTGTATTTCTAGCCGAATAAAAAAAAATTGGATTAATTAATAATCAATTTTATTTGACAAAATTAGGAATTCCTAACGAATTGAAGATTATTGTGTATACCAAATTCAAACGAACTCACATTCTTATTTACTATTCCATTATTTATTATTACTGATCAATAAAACTATCTTAAAAAGGCGGGAGGAGGGGTATTTCATTTTATGGTAAAAAATGCATTCATTTCAATTATTTCACAAGAAGACAAAAAAGAAAACAAAGGATCCGTTGAATTTCAAATAGTAAGTTTTACTAATAAGATACGAAGACTTACTTCACATTTGGAATTGCATAGAAAAGACTATTTATCTCAAAGAGGTTTACGGAAAATTCTAGGAAAACGCCAACGACTACTGTCTTATTTGGCAAAGAAAAATGGAGTACGTTATAAAGAATTAATTAGCCAATTGAACACTTGGGAATCAAAAACTCGTTAATTTGAAGAGTCTTTTTTTATTATTTGATTTATTAGATCTTGAACTAAAATTTTGATGAACTTATTTTCGTTTTCAGTAATTCATGCAAAAATGAATCGAGGAACCCCCTATGAATGTACCAGCTACAAGAAAGGACTTTATGATAGTCAATATGGGTCCCCACCACCCATCAATGCATGGCGTTCTTCGACTCATCCTTAGTCTAGACGGTGAAGATGTTATTGACTGTGAACCAATATTAGGTTATTTACACAGAGGGATGGAAAAAATTGCGGAAAACCGAACAATTATACAATATTTGCCTTATGTAACACGTTGGGATTATTTAGCTACTATGTTTACAGAAGCAATAACAATAAATGGACCGGAACAGTTGGGAAATATTCAAGTACCTAAAAGAGCTAGCTATATCAGAGTAATTATGTTGGAGTTGAGTCGTATAGCTTCTCATCTGTTATGGCTTGGCCCTTTTATGGCAGATATTGGTGGGCAAACTCCTTTCTTCTATATTTTTAGAGAAAGAGAGTTAATATATGATTTATTCGAAGCTGCCACTGGTATGAGAATGATGCATAATTATTTTCGTATCGGAGGAATAGCAGCTGATCTACCTCATGGCTGGCTAGATAAATGTTTGGATTTCTGCGATTATTTTTTAACAGGAATTGCTGAATATCAAAAACTTATTACGCGAAATCCTATTTTTTTAGAACGAGTTGAAGGCATAGGTATTGTTAGTGCAAAGGAAGCAATAAATTGGGGTTTATCAGGACCAATGCTACGAGCTTCCGGAGTACAATGGGATCTTCGTAAAGTTGATCATTATGAGTGTTATGACGAATTTGATTGGGGAGTTCAGTGGCAAAAAGAAGGGGATTCATTAGCTCGTTATTTAGTCCGAATTGGTGAAATGACGGAATCCATAAAAATTATTCAACAGGCTTTGGAAGGGATTCCGGGGGGGCCTTATGAAAATTTAGAAACTCGAAGTTTTGATAGAGAAAGGAATCGAGAATGGAATGATTTTGAATATCGATTTATTAGTAAAAAAACTTCTCCCACCTTTGAATTGCCGAAACAAGAACTTTATGTTAGAGTTGAAGCACCAAAGGGAGAGTTGGGAATTTTTCTGATAGGGGATCAGAGCAGTTTTCCTTGGAGATGGAAAATTCGCCCGCCGGGTTTTATCAATTTGCAAATTCTTCCTCAATTAGTTAAAAGAATGAAATTGGCTGATATTATGACAATACTAGGTAGCATAGATATTATTATGGGAGAAGTTGATCGTTGAAATGATAATTGATACAACAACAGTACAAGCTATCAATTCTTTTTCCAGATTGAAATCCTTAAACGAGGTCTATGGAATTATGTGGATGCTTGTCCCTATTTTTACTCTTGTATTGGGAATCACGATAGGCATACTAGTAATTGTGTGGTTAGAAAGAGAAATATCTGCAGGGATACAACAACGTATTGGACCTGAATATGCCGGTCCTTTTGGAGTTCTTCAAGCTCTAGCGGATGGGACAAAACTACTTTTCAAAGAAAATCTTTTTCCATCTAGAGGAGATACTCGTTTATTCAGTATCGGACCATCCATAGCAGTCATATCAACTCTATTAAGTTATTCAGTAATTCCTTTTGGCTATCATTTTGTTTTAGCGGATCTAAATATTGGCGTCTTTTTATGGATTGCCATTTCAAGCATTGCTCCCGTTGGACTTTTTATATCAGGATATGGATCAAATAATAAATATTCCTTTTTAGGTGGTCTACGAGCTGCCGCTCAATCGATTAGTTATGAAATACCATTAACTCTCTGTGTATTATCCATATCTCTACGTGCGATTCGTTAAAACATAAATTTTTCCCTATTCCCTTTTTCTTTATTAGGAAGAAGGTGAAATTAATTGAATATATATCTTCATTTTATTATTCATCATTTGGATTGATGAACTAAATTAGATAGTTATATGGGTGAAATAAAACAGCTTATAAATTTGCAGTAAAAAAAATGGAGACTCATTTCTTATGTACAACAGTAAAGCAGAAATAAACATAAGAAGATAAGATTATTTGTCCCAAAATTGGTTGATTAGTCATCCTGGCTTGAAAGCGGGCTCAAAGAATCAACCTTATTGAGTTTTTACTATCATTTATATATATTACCGTAATGCTAACGAGCAGTTGAGTAAAAATAAAGATGAGTGGATGGTTAGGAACACCAAGATACATAAAAGATTAGTAATAAAATTATCCAAAATAAAAGAATATTGATTGGGGCTTTAAATTAGTAGAAATGATCAGGCAGTACTCCCCATGATTCCGATCCAGAGTACGCTCCTACCCACCAATTAAACAAATAACTATCCGGAACGAAATAATCCTTTCCTTTTTTTTTTCAGAAGGAAGAATAGGAACAAAAAAATAATAGAATTACAATAGAAAAAAAAAAGATCCTTTTTATTCTTTCTTTCCTATATCGATATTCATAGAAATCGAATTCGTGTCATAATTCATGAACTAATGGAATGTCTAATTCTTTTTCGTAATCGAAAAGGATAGGTTGAAATATTTATTGGTATTTCTACAAGGAGTATTTTATTAAAAGATTAAAGTTATCGCTCAAGAAAGAAAAATTGAAATTCTTAAAAGATGAGATCAATTCAGAAGTACTTTATTTTAGTATTATAACAGACAGAATTACATTGGTCAAATTTTGGAATTGGGTGCATCTGATAGATTTGGATCCTATCTATCCTACAAATATATCGAGATAAAAAATACGATCTGGCCCTTAGATTTATTTATGGCCTTCGAGGAGCCATATGAGGTGAAAATCTCATGTATGGTTCTGTAATAGCGTGGGAACAGCGATGTCATCACCGACTATGATTATCTAACAGTTCGAGTACAGTTGATATAGTTGAGGCACAATCAAAATATGGTTTTGGGGGATGGAATTTGTGGCGTCAACCTATAGGATTTATCATTTTTTTAATTTCTTCGCTAGCAGAATGTGAGAGATTACCTTTTGATTTACCAGAAGCAGAAGAAGAACTAGTAGCAGGTTATCAAACCGAATATTCGGGTATCAAATTTGGTTTATTTTATGTTGCTTCCTATCTAAACTTATTAGTCTCTTCATTATTTGTAACAGTTCTTTACTTGGGCGGTTGGAATATCTCTATTTCGTACATATCCGTTCCGAAGTTTTTTGATTTTGAAATAAATAAAGTAGGTAGAGTCTTTGGAACAACAATGGGTATCCTTATTACATTGGTTAAAACTTATTTGTTCTTGTTCATTCCCATCACAACAAGATGGACTTTACCTAGACTAAGAATGGACCAACTATTAAATCTTGGATGGAAATTTCTTTTACCTATTTCTCTCGGCAATCTATTATTAACAACCTCTTCCCAACTCTTTTCACTATAAAGTAAGACTTTTCTATAGTTTGTCTCAAACAAGATAAAGAAACAAATATAAAATTATTCATAGAGATTCACGATATGTTCCCCATGGTAACTGGGTTCATGAATTATGGTCAACAAACCATAAGGGCTGCAAGGTACATTGGTCAAAGTTTCATGACTACCTTATCCCACGTAAATCGTTTACCTGTAACTATTCAATATCCTTATGAAAAATTAATCACATCGGAGCGTTTCCGCGGTCGAATCCATTTTGAATTTGATAAATGCATTGCTTGTGAAGTATGTGTTCGTGTATGTCCTATAGATTTACCTGTTGTTGATTGGGAATTGGAAACTAATATTCGAAAGAAACGGTTGCTTAATTACAGTATTGATTTCGGAATCTGTATATTTTGTGGCAACTGCGTTGAGTATTGTCCAACTAATTGTTTATCAATGACTGAAGAATATGAACTTTCTACCTATAATCGTCACGAATTGAATTATAACCAAATTGCTTTAGGTCGTTTACCAATGTCAGTAATTGACGATTATACAATTCGAACAATTTTGAATTCACCTCAATCTTTAATCAAAATGGGTAAATCTCCTTTGATTAAAGATTGATTGAAGAGTCATTTTTAATCACTAAACAAAGATCTAGGTTTGATCTAAAAGTCTGAAATGTTTTTTTTTCATTTTGTTTGGTCAATAACTACAAAAGCTACAAATCCCAACTAGTGATTGTATTTAATTGATTGATAAGAATTTCAGCGCAGCTTAATTTGGATTGAAAATCTATTAATATAGTCATAATTCTACCCATAATTATTTCGAAATAGAAATAAAAATGAAAGTGTCGAAATAGAAATAAAAATGAAAGTGTCAAATTTTCTTTTTCGAGAAAGAATGAGATTAGCCCAATAGCGGTACCTACAGTAATTTTAACCTTTTAGTATTTAATTCAATTAGCAATTAGGAACCCATTCCTAATAAGTTTTTCCTGGTCGGGTCAATAAAGTCATGAAAAAAAGAATTTGATTTTTTTATCTTTTATTTTACGTACAATGAATTTACCTGGACCAATACATGATTTTCTTTTAGTCTTTCTAGGATTAGGTCTTATATTAGGAGGTCTAGGAGTGGTATTACTGACCAACCCAATTTATTCTGCCTTTTCGTTGGGATTGGTTCTTGTTTGTATATCCTTATTCTATATTTTATCAAACTCTCATTTTGTAGCTGCGGCGCAGCTCCTTATTTATGTGGGAGCTATAAATGTTTTAATTTTATTTGCTGTGATGTTCATGAATGGTTCAGAATATTACAAAGATTGGAATCGTTGGACTGTTGGGAACGGTCTTACTTCCCTAGTTTGTACAAGTCTTTTTGTTTTACTAATTACTATTATTCCAGATACAACATGGTATGGGATTATTTGGACTACAAGAGCAAACCAAATTATAGAGCAAGATTTGGTAAGTAATGGTCAACAAATTGGAATTCATTTATCAACAGATTTTTTTCTTCCATTTGAATTCATTTCAATAATTCTTTTAGTTGCTTTGATAGGTGCGATTGCCATGGCTCGTCAATAATAAATCTTTAAATTTGGCAATCCAAATCAAATCAGACTTTGTTCTACGTTATCACATCTATTTGAAGATTATTCATATATAAATTCTTTTATTCGATCTATATTCCAATCTATTTTTTTGTTTTGTACTTGTGATATTCTTATTCTAGTCAATCCAATCTGTTGATGTTAAATTGTTGTTCATTGTTCATATTGAAATAAACCGAAATTGATAAGGAGTTGGGCGATGATGCTCGAGCATGTGCTTGGTTTGAGTGCCTATTTATTTTCTATCGGTATCTATGGATTGATCACGAGTCGAAATATGGTTAGAGCCCTTATGTGTCTTGAACTTATACTGAATGCCGTCAATATAAATTTCGTAACATTTTCAGATTTTTTTGATAGTCGCCAATTAAAAGGAAATATTTTATCAATTTTTGTTATATCTATCGCAGCCGCTGAAGCAGCTATTGGGCCGGCTATAGTTTCGTCAATTTATCGTAACAGAAAATCAATCCGTATTAATCAATTGAATTTGTTGAACAAGTAGTATTAATCATATAAAATATTTAGATTCATTAATTTGAATTGACATCTATGATACATAGCGTATCTGATAATGTTTACGAAAACGTAAGAAATTAAAGTATCTTGGTTCTATCTCATGAGTCGATCCGAAATTGAATAGACAAATTCTGATAAATCATTGATTCATCTGGTGTCTAAATATATGATTCATTAAAAAATTTACTAGATCAAAATTTATAACGTTCAAAAAAAAAATTATAGATCTAATGTCACATTCAGTAAAAATCTATGATACATGTATAGGGTGTACTCAATGTGTCCGGGCCTGCCCCACAGATGTATTAGAAATGATACCTTGGGATGGGTGTAAAGCTAAGCAAATTGCTTCTGCTCCAAGAACGGAAGACTGTGTTGGCTGTAAGAGATGTGAATCCGCTTGTCCAACAGATTTCTTGAGTGTTCGAGTTTATCTATGGCATGAAACAACTCGAAGCATGGGTCTAGCTTATTGATACTTTCCAGAAAAAACCACTTGAATACATTTTATTTTTTGTTTATCGACAAAAACCCGTACTAAAAAAAAAAGATTAGGTACTAAAAAAAAAAGATTAGGTTTTCTAGTACGGGTTTTTCTTGTCCAAGTGTATCTTGTCTTTACCACGAATTCTTTTCCTTGGTTAACAATATTTGTAGTTTTACCAATATCCGCGGGTTCCTTGATTTTTGTTTTCCCTCATAGAGGAAATAAGGTAATTCGGTGGTATACTATATTTATATGTGTACTAGAACTCCTTTTAATGACCTACGCATTCTCTTATTATTTCCAATTGGACGACCCCTTAATTCAATTGACGGAGTATTATAAATGGATTAATTTTTTTGATTTTTACTGGAGATTAGGAATAGATGGACTTTCTCTAGGACCTATTTTACTGACAGGATTTATCACCACTTTAGCTACTTTAGCGGCTCGGCCAATTACTCGGGATTCCCGATTATTCCATTTTTTGATGTTAGCAATGTATAGTGGTCAAATAGGATTATTTTCTTCTCAAAATCTTTTACTTTTTTTCATCATGTGGGAGTTAGAATTAATTCCTGTTTATCTACTTCTATCCATGTGGGGGGGAAAGCAACGTTTGTATTCAGCTACAAAATTTATTTTGTATACTGCAGGAAGTTCTGTTTTTTTATTAATGGGAGCCTTAGGTATTGCTTTATATGCTTCCAATGAACCAACATTCAATTTTGAAACATCAGCTAATCAATCATATCCTGTGACCTTGGAAATACTATTCTATATTGGATTTCTTATTGCTTTTGCTGTCAAATCACCGATTATACCGTTACATACATGGTTACCAGACACCCATGGAGAAGCGCATTACAGTACTTGTATGCTTTTAGCCGGAATCTTATTAAAAATGGGAGCATATGGATTGGTTCGAATAAATATGGAATTATTATCCCACGCCCATTCTATATTTTCTTCTTGGTTGATAATAGTAGGCGCAATACAAATAATCTATGCAGCTTCAGTGTCTTCTGGTCAAAAAAATTTAAAAAAAAGAATAGCCTATTCTTCTGTATCTCATATGGGTTTCACAATTATAGGAATTTGCTCTATAAGTGATATGGGACTCAATGGGGCCATTTTGCAAATAATATCTCATGGATTTATTGGTGCTGCGCTTTTTTTCTTGTCAGGAACAAGTTATGATAGAATACGTCTTGTTTATCTTGACGAAATGGGCGGAATGGCTACCCTAATGCCAAAAATATTTATGATGTTCAGTATCTTATCATTAGCCTCTCTTGCATTACCGGGCATGAGCGGTTTTTTTGCGGAATTAGTAGTATTTTTTGGAATAATAACCGCCAAAAAATATTTTATAATGCCAAAAATACTAATTACTTTTGTAACGGCAGTTGGAACGATATTGACTCCTATTTATTTATTATCTATGTTACGCCAAATGTTCTATGGATACAAGCTGTTTAATGCCACAAATTCTTATTTTTTTGATTCTGGACCACGGGAATTATTTGTTTCGATTGCTATCCTTCTGCCTATAATCAGTATTGGTATTTATCCGGATTTCATCTTCTCATTATCAGTTGACAAGGTCGAAGCTATTTTATCTAATTTTTTTTATAGGTAGTTCTTATAAATAAAATAAAAAATCAAAAAGTAATCCTGTGATTGTTAAAAATTTTAAATTGTTATACAATGAAAAAAAAAAACGGAATGGTAACCAGATATGTTTAGTATTTGTGAGAACCTTTTGAATCACTCCATTACTTGAGTCAAGTAATGGAGTGATTCAAAAGGTTCTCAACGACTTACCTGAAGCTTCTTATATATATGTTAAGCTGTCCTATGGTTATATTTGTCAAACTCTTTCTTCAATTCAATTAGATATTAATGTAAATGAACCATAACTATGTAGTCCTATTCCTAATAAATTAACCCCAAAATAGCATATCCAGATTATAAGAAAACCGATAGAAGCGACAATTGCAGAATTTAAACCTTCCAAATTCTTATTTGTTCGAGTATGGAAATAAATCGCGAATATAGTCCAAGTAATAAATGCCCAAGTTTCTTTTGGGTCCCAATTCCAATATGATCCCCATGCTTCATTAGCCCAGACTGCTCCTGAAAGAATACCTATGGTTAAAAAAAGAAACCCTATACTAAGAATACGAAAACCCCAATGATCTAATTGTTGAATCAATTGAAATCTGTAATAATTCCTAGAAGAAGGAAAAAAAGTATTTCTTAAAATATTGCTTTTTTTCATCATGTATTGGATCTCATCAACGGGAAATGAATCATTTAATAAATTATTGTTTTTACCAACAATTCTTATGACTTTTCGAAATGCAATTACTAGAAGTGCTGCTGACAATAATGATCCACATAAAAGAGCTGCATAGCCCGATACCATCATACTTACATGCATTATTAACCACTGGGATTGGAGAGCAGGTAATAAGATTTTAGATTGATGCATGTCGGTTAAAAGACCCCAAGTAGCAAAGCCTTGGGTAAAAAAAGTACCTGGTGCAGTTATTGTGCTTAAATAATTTTTATGTTTTTTAAAATATGGAACCATATGAATAATAGAGAAAATCCATGAAAGAAATATTAATGATTCATATAAATCACTTATTGGTAAATGCCCCGAATAAATCCAACGAGTAATTAAGAATCCTGTTAGGCAGAAAAAAGTGATTAACATGCCTTTTTCTGACGAATCATAGAGTCCCACGAATTCATTGACTAATAAGGTTAGAAAATGAATTATAATTACAATTGAAACAACCGAAAAAGATATATGAGTTAATATATGTTCTAAAGTCAAAAATATCATAAAAAAAAGAAAGGGGGATACTTTAATTTTTCATAATTATACATACGGAATTGAATTCATTATAGGATTTATTCTATCCTTTTAATAATTAGATAATTAAAAATAATTAGATAATTAAAAATGTTATGCCGCCACTCGGACTCGAACCGAGATGCTCTAGCACTGCTTCCTAAGAGCAGCGTGTCTACCGATTTCACCATGGCGGCTTGCTCAAAATTAGAATAACCCCTTTTTATTCAATCGTCGATCTTGAAGTAGTTAATTCAATGTAATATTTTTTAAGAAACATTCAAATTAATGAAAATTAATGATAAAATTTTCTATTCTAATTTCAACACCCCATTCAAGGGATTTCTGAAACTATTTTATTGTATTAATCCTTAGGGTTTCATTATGTAGAAAATTTGTGTTAAGATTTAGCAACCCCATTAAGTATTGATCTATGGACATATCATATAACAAAAAAGTTTCGAGTTCTGTCCCGGACTTAAAAATTCTTTAAAATTGAAAGTTGAAAAATCTTGTCTAATTTAATGTATATACTTTGATACATCATCCAGTCCAAGCATATGATCTAACTCGATCAGTCAAAATTTATACAGTTTTATCTACCAGGTATTTTAAAAAATTGGATTTGGATTAAAGGCATCAAAGGCTCTATTTTCTATAGTGATTAAAAAAAATAATTGTCAAGACAGTTACAAAATAAGTTAAACTTAATCAATTTTTTTTTTGTTTTACTGACGGATTCTTTTAAAATTTAAAAGAGATAAGAGTCAATGAATCATTAATTAAATAAAAATAATAAGATTTTTTTTATGGAACATATATATCAATATTTATGGATTATATCTTTCGTTACACTTACAGTCCCTATGTTAATAGGAATGGGACTCCTACTTTTTCCGATGTCAACAAAAAAACTTCGCCGTATATGGGCTTTTCCGAGTGTTTTATTGTTAAGTATAGTTATGGTTTTTTCGACCAATCTGTTTATTCAGCAAATAAATAGCAGTTCCATTTATCAATATGTATGGTCTTGGACCATCAACAATGATTTTTCCTTAGAGTTCGGGCACTTGATTGACCCACTTACTTCTATTTTGTTAATATTAATTACTACGGTTGGGATTTTGGTTCTTGTTTATAGTGACAGTTATATGTCTCATGATCAAGGCTATTTGAGATTTTTTGTTTATATAAGTTTTTTCAATACTTCAATGTTGGGATTAGTTACTAGTTCGAATTTAATACAAATTTATATTTTTTGGGAATTGGTTGGAATGTGCTCTTACCTATTAATAGGTTTTTGGTCCACACGACCTATTGTGTCCAATGCTTGTCAAAAAGCATTCGTAACTAATCGTGTAGGAGATTTTGGTTTATTATTAGGAATTTTAGGTCTTTATTGGATAACAGGCAGTTTCGAATTTCAGGATTTGTTTGAAATATTCAATAATTTTATTTATAATAATGATAATGAGGTTCATTTTTTATTTGTTACCTTGTGTGCTTTCCTATTATTTTCCGGTGCAATTGCTAAATCGGCGCAATTCCCCCTTCATGTGTGGTTACCGGATGCGATGGAAGGCCCTACCCCTATTTCGGCTCTAATACATGCGGCTACTATGGTAGCAGCGGGAATTTTTCTTGTAGCTCGACTTCTTCCTCTTTTCGTAGTTATACCTTACATAATGAAGCTAATAGCTTTGATAGGTATAATAACAGTACTATTAGGAGCTACTTTAGCTTTTGCTCAAAAAGATATTAAGAGAGGTTTAGCCTATTCTACAATGTCTCAATTGGGTTATATGATGTTAGCTTTAGGTATGGGCTCCTATCGAGCCGCTTTATTTCATTTGATTACTCATGCTTATTCGAAAGCATTGTTGTTTTTAGGATCTGGATCCATTATTCATTCAATGGAAGTTATTGTTGGCTATTCTCCAGATAAGAGTCAAAATATGGTTCTTATGGGTGGTTTAACAAAACATGTTCCAATTACAAAAATTGCTTTTTTATTAGGAACCCTTTCTCTTTGTGGTATTCCACCTCTCGCCGGTTTTTGGTCTAAAGATGAAATTCTTAATGATAGTTGGTCATATTCACCTATTTTCGCAATAATAGCTTTTTTCACAGCAGGATTAACTGCATTTTATATGTTTCGGGTTTATTTACTTACTTTTGAAGGACATTTAAATATTTATTTTCAAAATTATAGTGGTAAAAAAAACAGTGCATTTTATTCAATATCTTTATGGGGTAAAGAGGGATCAAAAATGCTTAAAAAAAAAATTCGTTTATTACCTTTATTAATAATAAAAAATAATGAAAGGGCTTCTTTTTTTTGTTTTTTTTGGAAGAAAACATATCAAACTGATGGTACTGTAAGAAGGATGACGTGTCCTTTTATTACTATTAATCGTTTTGGTACTAAAAGAATTTTTTTCTATCCCCAGGAATCGAATAATACTATATTATTTCCGATGCTTGTTTTGGTACTATTTACCTTGTTTATTGGAGCTATAGGAACGCCTTTCAATCAATTCAATCAAGAAGAAATGAATTTGGATATATTATCCAAACTGTTAATCCCGTCTTTAAATCTTTTACATCAAAATCAAAATGAGTCCGTAGATTGGTATGAATTTTTAACAAATGCAATTTTTTCAGTCAGTATAGCTTATTTTGGGATAGTTATCGCGTTTTCTTTATATAAGCCAATTTATTCATCCTTACAAAATTTAAAGTTCTTTAATTTGGTCGCTAAAAAAGGTCCTAAGAGAATTCTTTTGGACAAAATAATAAATGTGATCTATGATTGGTCCTATAATCGTGGTTACATAGATGTTTTTTATACAATATCTTTAACAAAAAGTATAAAAAGATTGGCAGAATTAACTTCTTTTTTTGATAGACGAGTAATTGATGGAATTACCAACGGAGTCGGCTTTACGAGTTTTTTTACAGGAGAAGGAATAAAATATATAGGAGGTGGTCGCATCTCTTTTTATCTCTTATTATATTTATTTTATATATTAATCTTTTTATTAATTTTATATTTTGGAAATTTTTTTCTATTAGAAAGAGTCTCTTAAAATTGAAACTTTTTTTCTATTAGAAAGAGTCTCTTAAAATTGAAACTTTATTTTCCAACAAATTAATTAATATTAATTAAGTTTAGTTTATAATGTTATCGAATAAAAATTTTAAAATTTTTATTCGATCCTCTAAATCCATTTTTGGTTCAAATTCTTGATAATTAGAAATAAGAAGGATAAGATAAATTTTATTTATCCAAAGCATCTCTATGTAATTTTTTATGGAAATTTCATTTATGATTGAGGGTGAAAAAAAAAAATGGACTTTTCCACGATAGAGCCCACTCAAAAAAGGATCATATATTTTAGGTAAGTATTCTTTTTTAGTTTCATCATTATACAATCTAGTCTTTTTTTCGAGTCTATTCAGAATATGAAATCCTTTATCTAGAACTTCTACTCTATTTATAAA